CTTTTCTATTTAGTAGTCTAAGTTTCTCGAGGAGGATAATTAATTCGGTCGTTGTGGTCGGACTCTATTATGGATTTCTGACCACATTCTCCATAGGTCCCTCTTAGATCTTCTTTCTCCAATCTTGGATTAGGGAAGAAGGAGATATTCGCGACTACTGGCGGTTTCATTATGGGGCAGCTCATGATCTTCATATCGATCTATTATCCACCTCTGTATCTATTCTTTCTTAGCTAAACGGGTGGAGGATCCACCCAATTTGTTTATATCATGGGCTCGAAAAACGGATCCAAATTTGACTGAAATGCACGATCTTCACAGGTATCACTTTTCACGATACCTAAAAGGTGCAATAGCCATTTTGAACCATTTCCTATACTATAAGAGAATGGTTTCCATTACTTTGAGAAATGGATTCTTATATCAAACTATAGCTATTACATTAAAGAAGTAATAGAAGTCGAAGACGCAGAATGGTAGTGAATAGAGAGAAAGATTCTTCTGATTTTCTTGTTCCTGAAAATATTCTATCTATCTCCTAGACGCCGTAGAGAATTGAGAATTTTCATGTCTTTCAATTCTCGTACTCGTAATTGGAAAGTTACGGAAGGAGACCCGTCATTTTGCAATGAAAACAACATATAAAACTCTGGCAAATTTCGAAATCAGGCCAAGCGTCTTAATACATATGCAAAAAAATTCATTATTGGCCCACCATTGATTAGAAGATTTCGCTTGTATGAATCGCTATTGGTTTGATACGAATAATGGCAATCGTTTCAGTATGTTAAGGATACAATACAGATGTATCCACAATTCATTTAGAGTTACTTAATAGCCTATTTCTTATACCATATCTCTATCCCGTGAAATTATCGAGCCGAAAGATGGATGCATATGCTGTGTTTCATTTTGCTAAATGATATCAATTAAATGGTGTATCAATTCCATAAATTGGATATAGCAATAAAAAAACCAGCAAAATTCTTTCTAATATTTTAGATGTTTCCTCTATCTAAAATATTAGAAAGAATGTACTCTTCTATCCAAATCCAATTTGCATTGATAAAATCAATCCAAATTCCAGTAGTAGATGAATAATTGCAAATTTTTGTGTGTACGAGATTAGAATAACTTCAAAATAACTGACATAATTTTTTATTTTTCCTGATCAGAAAAATATATGAAAAAGAAAGGAGGTAGAAAAATTTTGGGATTTATGGTTAAAGAAGAAAAAGAAGAAAACAGAGGTTCTGTTGAATTTCAAGTATTTAGTTTCACCAATAAGATACGGAGACTTGCTTCACATTTGGAATTACACAAAAAAGATTTTTCATCCGAAAGAGGTCTACGAATACTTTTGGGAAAACGTCGACGTTTGCTAGCTTATTTGGCAAAGAAAAATAGAGTACGTTATAAGAAATTAATCAGTCAGTTGAATATTCGGGAGCAGTAATTTAATCGTTCGAATTTTTTTCTTTTTTTATTAGTAGTCTTATAGTAGTCTTAGATTTTGCATTTTGATGAGCCTCGTTTTGAGGAATTCATGGAATAATCCATTTTCATGGAATAATGAATTAAGGAAGAAAGGATATGAGTCTACCGCTTACAAGAAAAGATCTCATGATAGTCAATATGGGCCCTCAACACCCATCAATGCATGGTGTTCTTCGACTGATCGTTACTCTTGATGGTGAAGATGTTATTGATTGTGAACCCATATTAGGCTATTTACACAGAGGAATGGAAAAAATCGCGGAAAACCGAACTATTAAGAGATGAGGGAAATAGAGAGATGGTAGAAGGGGATAGGAAAGGGGAAGATATTTGTAAATTCCTTAAGTTAAGAAAGAAAAAAGAATAAAAATACGGATACATAACATAAAAAAAAGAATAAATAAGACGAAATTCGTCCTCCTCCTACATATTTAATTTCTTCTCCTATACAAAAACTAACAAGACCCACCCCATTGGTAATTCCATCAATGACACCTTTATCAAAAAATTCCGTTAGTTCGGTTAATGCTCTTATACCGAAGGTAAAGACCCTAGTATAGAAAATATCTATATAACCGCGATTATATGACCAACTGTATATATTTTTTTTTATTTTATCAAAAAAGTAGGAAAAAGGACTTTCCTTGTAAAAGGAATTTTGTAAATCCAAATTCTGAAAAAAAGAATAAGAGGATCCATAGAAAATATATGCAATGAATAAACCGAAGATAGCTAAACTTACAGAATAAATTGCATTAGTAAAAAATTCATATGAATTTATGGAAGAATTAGAACTTTCCTGGGTAAAGTTTATTGAGGGAGTTAACCACTTTGATAATATGGTTAACCCCCCTATTCCATTATCCGTCGCTCCATTATCAAAAGAGATTCCTATGAATCCAATGAACAAAGTAAAAAGCAGTAATATAAGAAGAGGAAATAACATAGTATTTTCCGTTTCATGCGGATAGGCAAAAGTTTTTTTAGCCCCAAAGGACGTACTAAAGGATCCTATCCTATTTGTTGTATTACCTTGAATTTTTGGTATATTTTGTAAAAAAAAAGAAACTCCATTCTTTGTTGTTGATAAAATGAAACCCCTATTCACTCCTTTGGGTATCCTTTTTCCCCACAAGGATATTGAATACAAGGGACCCTCTTTAGTGCTACTATAATTTTGAAAATGAACGCGCAAATACCCATCAAATGTAAGTAAATATATCCGAAACATATAAAAGGCAGTTAATCCTGCAGTAAAGGAAGCTATTATTCCAAAAAAGGGCGAATATAACCAACTATTACTAAGGATCTCATCTTTGGACCAAAAGCAAGCAAGAGGTGGAATACCACAAAGAGAAAGTGTACCCCATAAAAAAGCGGATCTTGTAATTGGAATATATTTTCTTAAACCGCCCATAAGAACCATATTCTGACTTTTATCTGGTGAATATCCAACAAGAGGTTCCATTGAATGAATAATTGATCCGGATCCCAAGAACAATAAAGCTTTTGAATAAGCATGAGTGATCAAATGAAATAAAGCAGCTTGATAAGAACCTATACCTAAAGCTAACATCATATAACCCAATTGAGACATTGTAGAATAGGCTAAGCTTCTTTTAATATCTCTCTGAGCAAGAGCTAAAGTAGCTCCTAAGAAGAGTGTTATTGTACCTACTAAAGAAATTAAACTCATTATCAAAGGTAGAGATATGAAAAGAGGAAGAAGTCGAGCTAGAAGAAAAATACCCGCAGCAACCATAGTTGCTGCGTGTATAAGAGCTGAAATGGGAGTGGGTCCTTCCATAGCATCGGGTAACCATACGTGAAGAGGGAATTGTGCGGATTTCGCAACTGCACCAAGGAATAATAAAAAAGCACACAAAGTAGTAAGTAAAGAATTAATTCCATTATTAGGAATCCAGTTATTAGCTATTTTGAACAAATCCCTAAACTCTAAACTACCTGTTATCCAAAAAAAACCTAAAATTCCTAATAATAGACCAAAATCCCCTACACGATTAGTTACAAAAGCTTTTTGACAAGCACTCGCTGCGATTGGTCGTGTAAACCAAAAGCCTATCAATAAATAGGAACACATTCCTACGAGTTCCCAAAAAAAATAAATTTGTATCAAATTGGAGCTAGTAACCAATCCTAGCATGGAAGTATTGAAAAAACTTATATAAACAAAAAATCTCAAATACCCTTCATCGTGAGACATATAACCGTCACTATAAATAAGAACCAGGATTCCTACAGTAGTAATTAGTATTAACATAATAGAAGTAAGCGGGTCAATCAAGTATCCAAATTCTAAAGAAAAATCATTATTGACGGTCCAAGACCATAGATATTGATAGATAGAACTTCCATTTATTTGTTGAATAGACAGTTGAACTGAGAATACCATAGCTATACTTAAGAGTAAAACACTAGGAAAAGCCCATATGCGACGAAGATTTTTTGTTGCTGTCGGAATAAAAAAAAGGCCAAATCCCATTGACATAATAACTGGAAGTGGGAGAAGAGGGATTACCCATGCATATTGATATATATGTTCCATAAGAAAAGAAGTTGCAATTTTTACTTGAAATTTTTACTTGAATTTTTCTATAAAATAAAAGGGTTTCCGATTCACCAAATCAATTCTTATCTCTTTCTGAAGGAATAAATAAAAAGAATAAGAAAAAATACTGGAATTCTTAATTTTTTCAAAAATTTATTTCATTGAGATAATCTAAAATTCAAAATGGGTTTAATTGGTTAAATTCAAAAAGTTAATCAAAAAACTTCGTTACCTAATTATTACCTAAATAAGGATATTTAGTAAAATAAAAAAAAGGTTGAATCCTTTTACTTTCTATTCATTTTTAGATTTCTTTAAAACAAAGATGAAGCAGCTCTCTTGTTTCGTAACTGATTGATTGAATTCCAATGAAAAGAAAACCCATGTTTATAAAAAATTATAAAAGAGTTCTTACTTCATATAGAACTCAAATCCTAATGACTATAATTACCTAAGTTTAAGAATGTCTTGTTTAAGAGACTCCGTATTTTTTGTTTTGATGGGTATTCCATAATGGAATACCATTCTGAACTTAATTAACTATTTGGATTCCCCCTTCTTTTTATCCACCCATCTTATATAGGGGATAGGCTTCCATACCGTATATCTATATATGGAGTATACTTGATATATAAATATCTATAAATAGATTTAAAGGGGAAACCTTTCCATATATTCTATATTATTAAAACAAAGTATAAAATATATATATACGGAAAAAAATTCAGAATGTCAGTATCTTTCAGTATCTAAGTATAAATACTAAGAAAAAGAGGAAAGAAGGATTGATTTGCCACAATAGATGTCTTTCACATACAACTAGAAAAAAATAATTTCCTTTTTGAATGGCTGTTCCAAAAAAACGTATTTCATTGTCAAAAAAGCGTATTCGTAAAAATATTTGGAAGAAAAAAACTTATTTTTCCATAGTACACTCTTACTCTTTAGCAAAATCAAGATCATTTTCCAGCGGGAATGAACATCCAAAACCAAAGGGTTTTTTGGGGCAACAACAACAAACAAATAATAAGTAATACGGTTTTGGAATAATCTGAATTGACCTATCAAAAAATTATTCCAATTACTTAAATATGAATAATTTCGATTAATTAATTAATGTACTTTTATGTGTTGAATTATTCAGTACAATATTGTTAGAACAAACTCCTCTGATATATAGAATAAAAGTTTTGGTATACTGTGTGCTAAGTATTCTTTCCCTATCAATGATCCATTAATTTTTCATAATAGAATTCTCATAATAAAATATGAGAATTCTATTATGAAAAGTGGAGTATTCTTGCAATAGTACTTATGGCTTCCATTTTCTCCAAAATCGTTGGTTTAATGTTAGTAAAGTAAATCCTATTAATATTAATAGGAGCATAAAGTTTGATTCTATAAATTTTTCCTTTTATTGAAAGAATTCTCAAAATTTAAGGGAGAAACTAATTAGAAAAAAAGGAGTTCCAACTCTTTCAAGCAGTCTTTCTATTCTATTAGGCACAGCAAGAGTTTATTGTAAAAAAAATTGCAATGATACTACCAAACGAAGTCTATTTTAATGAAGACTCTAATGTTCCTAAATTTTATAGACTTTCCCAATCTCGACGATTCGCGAGATAATAGCTATTATTCTTTTAAGTTACCCATTATTTGAAGTTAGCCGCCATGGTGAAATTGGTAGACACGCTGCTCTTAGGAAGCAGTGCTCAAGCATCTCGGTTCGAATCCGAGTGGCGGCATTCTCGAAAAAGAATACAATAGATTAGAAAATGGATTCAATTCGAAATTTACAATTTTGTAATGGGACCTTCCCCTTATGCTATTTGCAACTTTAGAACATATACTAACTCATATCTCTTTCTCAACCATTTCTATTGTGATTACGATTCATTTGATAACCTTATTAGTTCGTGAACTTGGGGGATTACGTGATTCGTCAGAAAAAGGAATGATAGTTACTTTTTTCTCTATAACAGGATTCCTAGTTTCTCGTTGGGCTTCTTCGGGACATTTTCCATTAAGTAATTTATATGAGTCATTGATCTTCCTTTCATGGGCTCTGTATATTCTTCATACCATTCCTAAGATACAGAACTCTAAAAATGATTTAAGCACAATAACTACGCCAAGTACTATTTTAACGCAAGGCTTTGCCACATCGGGTCTTTTAACTGAAATGCATCAATCCACAATACTAGTACCTGCTCTACAATCTCAGTGGTTAATGATGCATGTCAGTATGATGTTACTAAGCTATGCAACTCTTTTGTGCGGATCCTTATTATCTGCCGCTATTCTAATCATTAGATTTCGAAAGAATTTCCATTTCTTTTCTAAAAAGAAAAAAAATGTTTTATTTAAAACATTTTTCTTTAGTGATTTTAATGCAAAAAGAAGTGCTTTAAAAAGCACCTCTGTTCCTTCATTTCCAAATTATTACAAATATCAATTAACGGAGCGTTTGGATTCTTGGAGTTATCGTGTCATTAGTCTAGGATTTACCCTTTTAACCATAGGTATTCTTTGTGGAGCAGTATGGGCTAATGAGGCGTGGGGATCCTATTGGAATTGGGATCCTAAGGAAACTTGGGCATTTATTACTTGGACCATATTTGCAATTTATTTACATAGTAGAACAAATCCAAATTGGAAGGGTACGAATTCGGCACTTGTAGCTTCGATAGGATTTCTTATAATTTGGATCTGCTATTTTGGTATCAATCTATTAGGAATAGGTTTGCATAGTTATGGTTCGTTTACATTAACACCTAAATGATTACATAAACTGAAACCTTCATGAAATGCACGTTTTTACTTTTTTGTTTTATTTGAGAACCCTTTGAACGCCCTCTCAAAGGGTTCTCAAATAAAACAAAAAAGATCTAATTAGACTTTTTACTTTTTTCTGCATTAATAGTAATAGAGCGGACTAATTAAAAAAACCTATTTAGGATAATAATTGGATAAGAGAGCCTCTACCCTGTCAACGGATAGGGAGAGAACTAAATCTGGATAAATACCAATACCTATTACTGGTAAAAAGATACAGATTAAAATAAAGAGTTCCCGTGGTCCAGAATCCACAAAATTTGCGTTTGGAACATTAAATAGCTTGTATCCATAGAACATCTGGCGTAACATAGATAATAAATAAATAGGGGTTAATATCATTCCGATTGCCATTACAAAAGTAATTAGCATTTTTGGCATTAACAGAAATTTTGGACTAGTAATTAGTCCAAAAAAGACTACTAATTCTGCGACAAAACCACTCATTCCTGGTAAGGCAAGAGAAGCCATTGAAAAGCTACTAAACATAGTAAAAATTTTCGGCATTGGGATAGATATTCCCCCAAGTTCTTCGAGATAAACAAGACGCATTCTATCAGAAGCCGTTCCTGCCAAGAAAAAAAGTGTAGCACCAATAAATCCATGGGATAATATTTGTAAAATAGCTCCATTGAGTCCAATGTTGGTTATGGAACCAATTCCTATAATTATGAAACCCATATGAGATACGGAGGAATAGGCTATTCTTTTTTTGAAATTTCGTTGACCAAGAGAAGTTGAAGCTGCATAGATTATCTGGATAGCTCCTATTATTACCAACCAGGGCGAAAATAGATAATGAGCATGAGGTAATAATTCCATGTTGATACGAATCAATCCATATGCTCCCATCTTTAATAAGATTCCCGCTAAAAGCATACATGTACTATAATGAGCTTCCCCATGGGTATCTGGTAACCACGTATGTAGGGGTATAATCGGCAATTTGACAGCATAAGCAATAAGGAAGCCAAAATATAAAAGTATTTCCAAGGTTGCTGGGTATGATTGATTAATTAATCTTTCCAAATCTAATCCTGGTTCATTGGAACCATATAAGCCCATACCCAGAACTCCGATTAAGAAAAAAATGGAACCGCCTGCAGTATACAAAATAAATTTTGTAGCTGAATATAAACGCCTCTTTCCCCCCCACATGGATAAAAGTAAGTAAACAGGAATTAATTCTAACTCCCACATGATAAAAAAAAGTAAAAGATCTCGCGAAGAAAATAATCCTATTTGACCACTATACATTGCGAGCATCAGGAAATAGAATAATCGCGAATTCCGGGTAACTGGCCAAGCTGCTAAAGTAGCTAAAGTAGTTATAAATCCTGTCAATAAAATAGATCCTACTGAAAGTCCATCGATTCCCAATCTCCAGTGAAAATCGAGGATATCTATCCATTTATAATCCTCCTTTAGTTGGATTAAGGGATCCTCCAGTTGGAAATGATAACAGAATGCATAAGTCATTAGAAGGAATTCTAATAAACAAATGGATATAGTATACCACCTAATGATTTTGTTTCCCCTATGGGGTAAAAAGAAAATTAATAAACCTGCAAATATCGGCAAAACAACAAGTATTGTTAACCAAGGAAAATAACTCATGATAAAGTGATAAAGACAAGATACGTTTTGACCAGAAAAGCCCGTGCTCGATTATTTCAAGCACAGGCTTCTTCGGTAAAGAGGAATCAGACGATTCGAATGAAGTTTTTTGTAACGTATCAATAAGATAGAGCCATACTACGGGTTGTTTCAGGTCCTAAATAAACACGGACACTTAAAAAATCTGTCGGGCAGGCGGATTCGCATCTTTTACAACCCACACAATCTTCAGTTCTCGGCGCGGAAGCAATTTGCTTGGCTTTACATCCATCCCAAGGTATCATTTCTAATACATCTGTTGGACAAGCTCGTACACATTGAGTGCATCCTATACATGTATCGTAAATTTTTACGGAATGTGACATTGGATCTATAAATTTTTCTTTTCAACATAAAATTTTTCGATCTGGTAAAAATGAAATTAGTACTATCATGAGTCATATGTATTGTAGACACCAGACGAAGCAATGGTTTATCCAAACCTCAAAAAAAATATATATATATTTTTTTTTAATCCGTTTGTGAGAAAGCGTGAAAAAAGCCAAGAGACTTGAATTTTTGACTTCAATAATCAGAATTATATGAATTGTAGATACAAATTCGAATTAGCCAATAAATTGGCTATCGTCTTTTCAATATAAATTATTGCAATATTAAAATTGCAATATCAATGAATTACAAAAATTCATTTAAGTGAAAAAGAATACTATGCAATAACCTATTAAAAAAAAATGTATATTCTCAAATAATACTAAGAAAATAGTATTGATTTCCATTCATCTTAATATTCAATATTATTATATATGCGCCTTTGTTTATAGGATTGTATATCTAATTATTCAATAAATTAGATTGATTGACACGAGTTGATTTCCTATTACGATGGATGGAAGAAAGAATGGATAGTCCAATAGCGGCCTCAGCAGCCGCAAGGGCTATCACAAAAATTGCAAAAATGTCTCCTTTTAATTGGCGACTATCAAATAGATCAGAAAATGTTACGAGATTTAGATTAATTGAATTCAGTATAAGTTCAAGACATATTAGAGCTCTAACCATGTTTCGGCTTGTGATCAATCCATAGATACCAATCGAAAATAAATAGACACTCAAAAAAAGTACATGCTCAAACATCATTAATTAACTCCTTATAAATCTCGATTCATTTCAATATGAGGACAAGAATTGAACCGATTCAATTAATTACAATAGAACAATTACACAACAAAAGAGAAAAGAAAGAAGGTATTTGTTGGCAGTAGATCGGTTTTACTAAATCAAAATTTTGATTCTTTAGTTATTTATTTTAGATTTGCAATTCTTAGAATTTTTACTATTTCCAAATTTTCTTATTGCCGAGCCATAGTAATTGCACCTATTAAAGAAACTAGAAGAATTATGGAAATGAGTTCAAACGGAAGATAAAAATCGGTTGCTAAATGAATCCCAATTTGTTGAACATTATTTATGAGACCCTGTTCTACTATTTGGTTTGATCTTGTAGTCCAAAGAATTCCATACCATGACGTATCTGGGATAGTAGTCATTAGTGAAAAAACAATAGTTATACAAACTAGTGAAGTGAACCCATCTCCAATAGTCCAATAATTCTTATCTTTAGACCATTCTGAGCCATTTACGAACATTACGGCGAATATGATCAAGACATTTATGGCTCCCACATAAATAAGAAGTTGTGCCACAGCTACAAAGTAGGAATTTAATAAAAAATAGAATAAGGATATACAAACAAGAACTAATCCCAGCGAAAAGGCAGAATAAATGGGGTTGTTAAGTAATACTACTCCTAGACCCCCTAGTAGAAGAACAAATCCCCCAAATAGCATAAGAATCTCATGTATTGGTCCAGGTAAATCCATTATGGATAAAAAGAAATTAATAGTATAAAATTTTTCATGAACTGACTAAAACTAAAGGATTCAAGAAAGGCAAAAGGGATTAGGATATTTTTTGGGGGTATAAGCTGTATAGTTAGAAATTATATCACGAAAATCTAGTCTGATTTAAAATAATCAAAAATTCCGAATAAGCATGTAGTTATTCGTTTTTCTTTATAGTTAGTAAAGGATTATTCTTTTTTTATAACAAAAAGAAAAGAAAAAAATACGAATTTAGTAATCAGTAATCGTTCTTGAATTCGAAGATTTATCTTCCTCTATTTTACTTTTAGTAGAATTTCTAATTGTTTGAATTGTGTAATCTTCCATTATGGAGATCGGTAACCGACTTAAAGCAATTTGATTGTAATTCAATTCATGACGATCATAAGTAGAAAGTTCATACTCTTCAGTCATTGATAAACAGCTTGTCGGACAGTACTCAACACAATTGCCACAAAATATACAAACTCCGAAATCAATACTATAATTAAGCAATTGCTTCTTTTTAATATCCTTTTCAAATCTCCAATCCACAAGGGGTAGATCTATCGGACATACGCGAACACATACTTCACAAGCAATACATTTATCAAATTCAAAGTGGATTCGGCCCCGAAAACGCTCCGGTGTAATTGATTTTTCGTAAGGGTAGTGAATCGTTATAGGTAAACGATTTGTGTGGGATAAGGTAGTTATGAAACTTTGACCAATGTACCGTGTAGCACGTATTGTTTGTTGACCATAACTCATGAACCCAGTTACCATAGGGAACATATTCATTCTAAATATCTATGAAAAAAATATGTTTCTTTCTCTTGTTTGAGAGAACCTTTGTGTTGAAAATATTCTTACTGTTATTGTATTATCTTATTTATAGTGAAACAAGTTGGGAAGAGGTTGTTAATAAGAGATTGCCCAGAGAAATAGGTAAAAGAAATTTCCATCCAAGATTTAATAACTGATCCATTCTCATCCTGGGTAAAGTCCATCTTATTGTGATAGAAATGAAGAGAAATAAATAAGCTTTAGTTAATGTAATAAAGATACCTATTGTTATTTCCAAAATTCCAATTGGGTTATTCATTTGGAAAAAATCAAAAAAGGATATATAGGGAATAGATAAATTCCACCCGCCTAAGTAGAGAACTGTTACAAATAAAGAGGAAACTAATAAATTGAGGTAAGAAACAAGATAAAATAAACCATATTTTATACCGGAATATTCGGTTTGATAACCTGCTACTAATTCTTCCTCTGCTTCTGGTAAATCAAAAGGTAATCTTTCACATTCTGCCAACGAAGAAATTAGAAAAACTAGAAAACCTATAGGCTGGCGCCAAATATTCCATCCAAAAAAACCATACTTTGACTGTGCTTCAACTATATCAACTGTACTTGAACTGTTAGATAATCATAGTCGATGATAACATCACAGTTCCCATCGCTATTCCAAAACCGTACGTGAAACCTTAGCTTCATACGGCTTCTCTATGATCAGAAAAAAGAGAGGACTGTTTCGTTATTAGCCCCCGGGGCGCAGATAGAATTAGGTAAAATAAAATAGATGGCAAAGTCCTAAATTAGACCAAAGTAATTCTGTCTGCTAGAATAAGAAAAAGAGCTTCTGAATTGATCTCATCCTTTATAATATAATAAATTTATTTCTTTCTTCAGTAATAACTTAATCTTGGAATAAAATACTTGTTATAGGAATTTAATTAATAAATGAAAAGATTTGGGTATTAGTTCATAAGGAATTCTCTATGAATAGAGGAAGGAAATAATTCCAATTTTTTTGTATTGCACTCCACATCTTTTGTCCTACTCTTCTTTCCCTAGGTAGGGGGTATTTAAAATTAAAAAGAAAAAAAAGGGGTAAAGGGTTAATTCGTTCTTTATAGCCATTTCCTTAACAAGTGAATGGGAACATACTCTGGATCGGAATACGAAGAAAGTACTACTTGATAATTTCCACTAATTTCAAGTCCTTATTATGATTCCTTTTATGGGGCAAAATCTCTAATATCTTAGATTCCCCATTCTTAATCCTTTATGTACTTTAGTGTTCCTAACCCTTCACTAACTTTTGATGGATTCTTCTTATGATTATAAGTTATAGTAATAACTAGGAATATTCTAGTAATGGAATTCCATATCGCGAATCCTTTATTCTTGCCCGCTTCAAGATAGGATGACTAATTAAAAAATATCAATCTTGGGATAAAGAGTTTACACTGCTTATATTTACTTCAACTTTTTTCTTGTACGTAGGAAATGAGATTTTTCTTTTTACTACAAATTTATAAGGTGTTTTGTTTCACTCATATAGCTATCTAGTTTAACTTACCAACCCGAATACGGAATAATAAAAGGAAGATAAATAGTTAATGGATTTTATAGGAAAAAGACCCTATTTTAACGAATCACACGTAGAGATATTGCTAGCACACAAAAAGTTAATGGTATTTCATAACTAATGGATTGAGCAGCAGCTCGTAGACCGCCTGAAAAAGAATATTTATTATTTGAGCTATATCCTGCCATAAGAAGACCGATAGGGGCAATACTTGAAATGGCAATCCATAAAAAAACACCAATACTAAGATCAGCTAAAACAAAATGATATCCCAAAGGGATAACTAAAAAACTTAATAAAATGGATATGACTGCTATAGAGGGTCCAATGCTAAATAAAGGAATATCCCCTCGGGATGGTAGTATATCCTCTTTTAAAAGTAGCTTAGTCCCATCTGCTATAGCTTGAAGCAGTCCCAGGGGGCCCGCATATTCAGGACCAATACGTTGTTGTATCGACGCGGATATTTCTCTTTCTAACCACACAATTACGAGTACCTCTATTGTGATTCCCAAAAGGAGGGTCAAAATGGGTAGAATCGATATGAGTCCATAGACTTCTTTTAATAATTCCGATTTCGAAAAAGAATTTATAGTTTCTACCTCTACCCTATCTATTATCATTTCAACGATCAACTTCTCCCATAATGATATCTATACTACCTAATATCGTCATGATATCAGCCAATTTCATTTTTTTAACTAGTTGAGGAAGAATTTGCAAATTAATAAAACCGGGTGGACGAATTTTCCATCTCCAGGGGAAAAGGCTATCATCTCCTACTAGATAAATTCCTAATTCACCTTTTGGGGCTTCCACTCTTACATAAAGTTCTTGCTTTGACAATTCAAAATTGGGTGAAGGTTTTTTACCAAGAAATCTATATTCAAAATCATTCCATTCGGAATTCTTTGCTTTCTTAAAGCGTCGGACTTCTAAATTCTCATAAGGGCCTCCAGGAATTTTTTCTACTGCTTGTTGAATTATTTTAATAGATTCCCTCATTTCACTGACTCGTACTAAATAACGAGCTAATGAATCCCCTTCTTTTTGCCACTGGACTTTCCAATCAAATTGGTTGTAAGACTCATAAGGATCCACTTTACGAAGATCCCATTGTATTCCAGAAGCTCGTAACATAGGTCCCGATAAGCCCCAATTTACTGCTTCTTCTCCCCTAATAAAACCTACTCCCTCAACTCGCTCTAAAAAAATGGGATTCTGTGTAATAAGTTGTTGATATTCAACAACTCCGCGTAAAAAATAATCACAGAAATCCAAACATTTATCGATCCATCCATAAGGTAGATCCGCGGCTACTCCTCCGATGCGAAAGTAATTGTGCATCATTCGCATACCTGTAGCAGCTTCAAATAGATCGTATATTAATTCTCTCTCTCTAAAAATATAGAAAAAAGGGGTCTGTGCGCCGAGATCCGCCATAAAAGGCCCAAGCCATAACAAGTGAGAAGCTATACGGCTCAGCTCTAACATAATTACCCTAATATAGCTGGCTCTTTGCGGTATTTGAATATTCTCCAAGAATTCTGGTGCATTTACCGTTATTGCTTCTGTAAACATAGTAGCTAAATAATCCCATCGTGTTACATAAGGTAAGTATTGTATAATAGTTCGGTTTTCCGCGATTTTTTCCATTCCTCTGTGTAAATAGCCTAATATGGGTTCACAATCAATAACATCTTCACCATCAAGAGTAACGATCAGTCGAAGAACACCATGCATTGATGGGTGTTGAGGGCCCATATTGACTATCATGAGATCTTTTCTTGTAAGCGGTAGACTCATATCCTTTCTTCCTTAATTCATTATTCCATGAAAATGGATTATTCCATGAATTCCTCAAAACGAGGCTCATCAAAATGCAAAATCTAAGACTACTATAAGACTACTAATAAAAAAAGAAAAAAATTCGAACGATTAAATTACTGCTCCCGAATATTCAACTGACTGATTAATTTCTTATAACGTACTCTATTTTTCTTTGCCAAATAAGCTAGCAAACGTCGACGTTTTCCCAAAAGTATTCGTAGACCTCTTTCGGATGAAAAATCTTTTTTGTGTAATTCCAAATGTGAAGCAAGTCTCCGTATCTTATTGGTGAAACTAAATACTTGAAATTCAACAGAACCTCTGTTTTCTTCTTTTTCTTCTTTAACCATAAATCCCAAAATTTTTCTACCTCCTTTCTTTTTCATATATTTTTC